ATTTCTACAGAAGTTGGTAAGACGATGTCTTGAGCAGTTACACATCCAGGACCCTTGACACAAATAGACGCGTTGCGAGTTCCATACAGATTACTTCTCAATACAATTTCTTTCAAATTCATTAAAATTTCATGTACTGATTCTTGAATACCTACTATGGTAGAATATTCATGTGGTATTTTTTCAAATTTTGCACGGGTGATACATGTTCCTTCTATTTCCCCAAGCAAAGCTCTTCGCATCGCAATGCCTATTGTATCGGCTTGCCCTTTCATAAGTGGAGATAGAATAAAGCGTCCATAATAAAGACGCTTACTGTCTGCTCTTGATTCAACACACTTCCACTGTAGTGTCCAAGTAGATACTCTTACTTTCTCTCGAACCATAATAATATTATTTGATCAGATCATTGAATCGTTTATTTCTCTTGAAATCTCTTTTATTTTCATTTCTACACACGTCTTTTTTTAGGAGGTCTACAGCCATTATGTGGCATAGGGGTTACATCACGTACGAAATTTAATAGTATACCACTTCTACGAATAGCTCGTAATGCTGCATCTCTTCCGAGACCAGGACCTTTTATCATGACTTCTGCTCGTTGCATACCTTGATCTACTACTGTCCGAATAGCATTTCCTGCTGCGGTTTGAGCAGCAAATGGCGTCCCCCTTCTTGTACCATTGAATCCACAAGTACCGGCGGAGGACCAAGAAATTACCCGACCCCGTACATCTGTAACAGTCACAATAGTATTGTTGAAACTTGCTTGAACATGAATAACTCCCTTTGGTATTCTACGTGTACTTTTACGTGAACCACTACGGGCATTCGTACGTGAACCAGTTCTTGGTCTAGATTTTGCCATACTTTATCATCTCATAAATAGAAATTCGAGATATATGGATATATCCATTTCATGTCAAAACAGATCCTATTTTTTTCATTGGGTCCTTTACGTTAGAGAGCCCCTTTTCAAAAGATTATCCTTGTCTTTGTTTATGTCTCGGATTAGAACAAATTACTATAATTCGTCCCCTCCTACGGATCAGTCGACATTTTTCACAAATTTTACGAATGGAGGCCCTTATTTTCATAGTTGTCGTTCCTTAACTTAATTCTGACTCTATTTATTGGAAGAAAATAAGTTTCTTGAAATGTTGAACCTCAAATTGTATCCCCATGAAGGGAATGCTGAAGTTGAAAAAACAACCTAATCATTCGAATCCTTGTTGTGGCATCTATAAATTATACGCCCTCTGGTTGAATCATAATGACTTACTTCAATTTTGCCCCTCTCCCCCCATCGTATACGTATAAAACTCCGTCGGATCCTTCATGAACCATAACCTAGAATTAGATCTTCATTATCGAAAAACCCCGAGCATACATACCATTTAGAAGGAGAAGTGATTCATTAATGAAACCTTCATGAATCCATTTTTTTGTTCTTTCATTCTAGGTAAAAGCCCTAGAAGTATCACCTAATGTAGTAGGAATGATATCAACTAACCCACCCTTTTTTCTTTTGACAAATAGGAAATTCCGGATTCAATTCTGATATCAGAAAGATTACCATATATAACACAAAATTTCTCCGCCGATTCTTTCGAGTCGAGCCTCTCGGTCTGTCATTATACCTCGAGAAGTCGAAAGAATTACAATCCCCATCCCGCCTAAAATTCTAGGAATTCGTTGATAGTTCGAATAGATTCGTAGGCCAGGCCTACTGATACGTTTTAAATTTAAAATAGTTCGATAGGGTCCTTTCCTATTCCTTCTATGTCGTAGGGTTAAAACCAAAAAATATTTGTTGTTTTCCTGATGCTTCCTCACGTTTTTGATAAAACCTTCTCTTAAAAGTATTTTAACAATGTTTTCCGTGATGTTAGTGGATGCTATTTGAATCGTCCCTTTTCTATTCATGTCAGCATTTCGTATAGAGGTTATTATGTCAGCAATAGTATCCCTACCCATGATAAACTAAATTTTGGGTTGCCTCCCATTTTTTATATAATCAACATGCTATTTTTTATTTATTTTTATATTTTATTTATTAAATAAAGGGATATGCGTCAGATACAACCTAATCCACTAATTAATCTATTTCATCCAAATACTATGTATAATAGAACTATATTACGTATGATCTCATCTTATAATACCTCAGGTGCTAATGAAACTATTTTAGTGAAATTTAACTGTCTCAATTCTCGGGCAATCGCACCAAAAACTCGAGTTCCTTTTGGATTTCCTTCTTGATCAATCACAACTGCAGCATTATCATCATATCGTATTATCATACCGTTGTCACGTTTAAGTTCTTTACAAGTACGTACAATTACAGCTCTGATCACTTCTGATCTTTCTAGAGGTGTGTTTGGTAATGCTTCCTTGATCACAGCAACAATAATGTCACCGATATGAGCATATCGGCGATTACTAGCTCCTATGATTCTAATACACATTAATTCTCGGGCCCCGCTGTTATCCGCTACATTCAAATGGCTTTGAGGTTGAATCATATCATTTTTTAATCTGTTCTTTCAATGTTAATGCAAAGGGCGAAGTAAAAAAAAAAAAATATTGTTTGTCAAAAAGAAACCTGCAATTGTTTTTTTATCCCCAAGACTTCTTTCCTTTGGTTCTACGTTCCTATCCCGAAATCATAAATTGAGTTCGTATAGGCATTTTGGACGCCGCTATTGAAATAGCCTTTCTGGCTATATTTTCTGCTACTCCCCCCATTTCATAAAGTATTCTACCTGGTTTAACGACAGCTACCCAATATTCGGGAGATCCTTTACCCGAACCCATACGTGTTTCCGTAGGTCTTACTGTAACTGGTTTGTCTGGAAATATACGTACCCATATTTTTCCACCACGGCGCACATTTCTTGTCATTGCTCGTCGCCCTGCTTCTATTTGTCTAGATGTGATCCAAGCGGGTTCAAGTGCCTGAAGAGCATATTTACCGAAACAAATACGATTACCTCGATAAGATATTCCTTTCATTCTTCCTCTATGTTGTTTACGAAATCGGGTTCTTTTGGGGTTATAGTTGATGGTTCTTTCTCAATTCCACCTCTACTACAAAACCGGACATGAGAGTTTCTTCTCATCCGGCTCCTCGCAAATGAAACGATTCGAATTTTATAATTTTATGACAATATACTGAATCATGGATTCTTTGAGATTTCATCTAATCTATTAGAAATTTTTATATCTTGTTTGGATATATACTTAAACATGTATTTTTTTTCTAGATAATTCTTTTTATTTCTAGATAATGAGATAATGTCGTTTTTTTATAACGAATCTTTATTTTGTTTTGCCTTTGATCGATCATATTATCATATTGGATCGAACAAGATTGAGTAATGTAAAAGAAGATTGAGTAATCTAATAAAAACTTTCGCGGGCGAATATTTACTCTTTCAATATCTATTTTAGTTGTAGGGTTAGCTCATGAATTCTCGGAATAAATGAATTGGTCCCTGGTTCGTTCCGCCATCCCCCCTAATGAATTATTAGGATTCATTTTTCAATAGAATCTTACGTATTCATAGGTTCCATCGTTCCCATCGCTTCGCAATTAATGGTTAGGTTTGAATTCTATAATGGAGCCCCCCTCATGAAATTTGTTCTTGAGTCAATCTTCTCAGTCTTTATTGGCTCGAGGCTCTTGATTTTTTTCTATGAATAGATTCATATAGTTATGGATGAATCAGTATTGATGCTTTATTACACTGCCTTTTATGAGATGACTCATAAACCTTACATATATTGGAATCCTATATCATTGATATTCTTTTTCTTTCTTTCTCTCAACCTTCCTTTTATCTGCATACTTTTTTTATATCATAATCAGATTGATTTTTTTTTATGCAAGAAAGATTTCAGTTGCTACAATGATATGATCAATATATCATATCTTGACTGCTTTTTTGTATCCAGATAATGTGAAACGATGAGTTGGTTATTAGTTCTATAGTTATTAGTTCACAGTAGGGGTCTGTCCATTTTTTTGGAATTCTATCCTATAAAAAAAACCAACGAGTCACACACTAAGCATAGCAATTATATGAAATCATCAATCAAATTTTTATTCAACCTTACAGAATTGCTTATTTTTTTGATTTAAGAGAAAAAGTTTTTTTTTATTCTATTTTTTTTTATCAATGGATATAGTGTAAAGAGTAAAGACAAGGAAAGTATTCTTATTCCCCATTCTTATTCCCCAAAAATCCAAATTTTGATGCCTAATACTCCATAGACCGTTCGGACTCCATAGGAACAATAATCAATTTTAGCTCGAATGGTTTGTAGAGGAACCCTACCTTCTCTGATCCATTCGACACGTGCAATTTCTTTTCCGTCGATGCGACCTGCAATTTGTACTTGAATTCCTTTTGTATCTGCCTGTTCGGTTAATTCAATAGCCTTTTTTATTGCTTTGCGAAATGAAACTCTATTCTTTAATTGTCCGGCTATAAATTCTGCAAGAATATTAGGGTGCCCATAAGGGTTTGTAATTCTTGTGATAGCAATGTTGAGTTTTCGGTTCACACAATTAAGTTCTTTTTGTACATTCATCTGTAATTCTTCGATTCTTCGCGTCTTGCCTTCTAGTAATAACTTTTGGAATCCCATATAGATTATGACTTGAATCAGATCAATTCTTTTTCGAATTTCTATGCGTGCAATTCCCTCTACACCAGAGGATATTCTCATATTTTTTTGTATATAATTCTTGATACAATTTCGTATTTTTTGATCTTCTTGTAGACCCTCGGAATAATTTTTGGCTTGTGCAAACCAAATAGAATGATGACCTTGGGTTGTACCAAGTCTGAAACCAAGTGGATTTATTTTTTGTCCCATAATCCCCCACTATTATACATATAATGATATGTCATATCTGTGTACTTCTTTTTTTTTTCATTCGGATTTTATTTATAAAAATAAATTTTCTTCTTCATAGAAAGATGTATCTTTCA